GAAATCAACTTTTCTATGTAGCGGAAAAGAATAGCGATTTATTCCTATGGTGTATCCAGTAACAAACAAGAAGATTAAATCATAAATATCGACTAATTCTTGCTTTGCGTGGTCTAAGGAAATAAAAAGAAATCCGCTTGTATAATTTCATCTATATCGAATTTAAATATCAGAATAGCTGATATAGTCATCATTCAATGGGTCAGGTCCACTTACTTTTTATTTATTTCGAATTTGATGGTGGGTTTCATAAGAACAATGGAAAAAAAAAGAACACTTTGGTTTGGCGATTAATAAGAGGAATTAGATATCTAGAATATTCTAGAATATTTCTGTTATATCCCAGGATCAAAAATTGGAATAATGAGACATGAAAAGGACTACTATGTTACTACGGGTAGATTACTCTTAATAAGTAATAAGTGCAATTAGGCATTATGATAATGACTAAATGTTCAACTTCCTAACTAGAACTCTGAATAATCATAATTAATTATAATGGTGATTATCCTTTTCTTTTTTGAGAAAAAAATCGAGATATTTTTCGCTGAAAAATGAAGTCTAAAACTTGAGTTTAGTGGAAAAAGCCCTTTATCGGATTTGAACCGATGACTTACGCCTTACCATGGCGTTACTCTACCACTGAGTTAAAGGGGCCGTTTTATTCAATTCATGAATTAAATCAATTTTCATTTACTATATTTATTTATATGATAATATATATGTATATATAGCTATTATACCGTTAATATATGATATATGTATATAAATATATATATACATAATGCGAGTCGGGCCTAGGCGGAACAAAAAATCGGATTTATCCCCAAAATGGGTAAATTTATTTTTGATTAAAAATAAAATTTGATCAAAAATAAATGCAGTGAATTGTTTCAGGTCAGGACCAACCCTACTTGTTTACGTTTACTGATGCATCAGAACAACAATCACTTGATTGAACGATGTACTAATCCGACATCAAAATAGATTCAAGATATTTTCTTGAATCATGGGATGAGGAGATTCGTACCCTGAATCGAATTCTTATAAAATAGAAATTTTATATCCTTTTTGACTTTTCAGGTTTAGTGTGAGATTGAGATAGTGATAGGCATATTTTATCTGAACACTAAACGAAACAATGAATTCAAATTGAAGAAAATCAATTAAATAAGATTTTAATCTTTTTTTCTGTCAGACCAAGCAAATCACTGCCTGAACTGAAGGAATCCTATATCCCCTTTCATTATAATTCTAGACCTCTTTTCATTATAAATAGTATGTATGGGATAGTTCCTTCATGAATCATCAAATAAAAAAATTCTATGAAATCATAACATAAAAGTAGGAAAGACTCTTTGAATCTAGTTATACCATTAGATTATATTGACTAGATTATATTGACAATTCCAAAAAACTGCTCATACTATCATCATAGTATGATGACGGTCGGGCGTATATGCCCCTATCGTCTAGTGGTTCAGGACATCTCTCTTTCAAGGAGGCAGCGGGGATTCGACTTCCCCTGGGGGTAGGGTACTATGAAAGAAAGATATAGGGGTAGGGTACTATGAAAAGAAGTTAATCATAGATTATTAATCAGCCTAGAATGAATTCTTCCTGGGTCGATGCCCGAGCGGTTAATGGGGACGGACTGTAAATTCGTTGGCGATATGTCTACGCTGGTTCAAATCCAGCTCGGCCCAATAATTCACCGCTACATGAATATGATATAACCAATTTGTCTTCCATAAACGGAAATGCCGGATCCGTAGAAATAAAGAGAAAGAGTCTATTTTTTCCTCTATCCATATTTTGGTCAGTCCTTCTGTTCTGATCTTTCTAACGATCTAGATCCATGATACTTTATTCAAATTCAGTTTTATTTGATTTTTTTAAGTATCATGAAATTTAAGTATCATGAAAAGAAAACTAATCTTTTTTCTCATTGAAAGATTGATTATCCATTTTTAGCAATAAAATAATTACTTAATCTGTGTCACTCTCACTTCTGTGTCCCTCTCACTATAGTGCATATCATATGTGGATATGATATCAGTATATCATTCGTGTCTTTCTTACAATACGACGAATATAATGTTCTTATGATTCCATCAAGAACATGTATGCCATACACCTCGCTGGGATTGTAGTTCAATTGGTCAGAGCACCGCCCTGTCAAGGCGGAAGCTGCGGGTTCGAGCCCCGTCAGTCCCGAACTAGGATCCGATGAATTGATCAATTCATCTATCTTTTTTCATGGAAAAGGGGCGCAGGAGGCAAGATCTAACCCCCAGTGGGGGTCTTTATTTCTGTTTTTTCTTTTCGCCTTTATCATCAGATAAATACGGGTACGGTAATTTCCCTTTTTTCCACTACTACCCCTTGATAAGGGAGAGACACATCATATGTGGATTAGTACAATCTGTGGTATTACTATATTAAGTATACCATCCTTGTCTTACTTTCTTTTTCGATTGTTCTTGATCCATGAAATGGAGTAAAGTGTCCATATTTTACCGGGAGAACATACAAAAATTGTATTATTGTAGTCGTCGTTTAATGTCCGATAGACAATGAACTTAACAGAATTACCTCGACAGAGTATTTTTCAGGTTAAACCACACCTTGTATAGATCCGACTTTGTTTGTGTATCTTCAATGACTAATTAGAAACAATTCTAATGCAAATTGACGACTGCATTTTTTATGTATGTGTTCCAGTCCAAATCCAAGAAAGAGGATACTAAAAAAATAAAATAAAAGACCAAGCACTGACCCTTTTCCGTAAATTTGTTGTAATATTAGATTAGATTAGATCCTTTTTATTTAATCTCTTCTTTTTTCCATTACTGTTTGGATCTGTGTATGACCCATAGAATATCGGTCATATCATATAATACCTCATAATTGTATGTATAAGTCTAAGAAAAATATGTAAAATATGTATAAGTATAAGAAAAAAGAAGGATAATTGTATAAGATTGTATAAGATAAGGAAAGCTATAGGTTATAGAAAAAAAAAGTGGAAAAGGATTAAAAATGCAATGGGATTCCTGATCCAATAAAAAATGTCATTTCGGAGTTAATATGGATAAAGGATCTCCCTATGTTATCCTATTCAATTCTCGACAATGAATCGATTTGATAGATCATATATTGTTATTCATAATATTGATCCGATTCAGTATCATCAGGATGCAATTCATTCCATTGAATTGACAGGAATCAAATTTATAATCTCTATGGGATTACATCCCGAGTTATTGCGACGAATAAAAAAACGAGACAATAAGATTATGGAAGTCAATATTCTAGCATTTATTGCTACTGCACTGTTCATTCTAGTTCCTACTGCTTTTTTACTTATTATCTACGTAAAAACAGTCAGTCAAAATGATTAATTTGAATCAAACTTGAATTATTAGTTCTTATCAATCATTGAAGAAATGAAAGAAAGGGATTAAAAAAAAATTCTAAGTTTTAAATGAAATGATCTGGTTGGAATCATAAAGTGTGGTAGAAAGAACTATAGATAGTTCTTTCTACCACACTAGAGAGTATTGTATATTATCGAATATTGTATACTATGATAGTATCAACCATATATGGTTGTATCATATATGATATATAGTTGTATTGTATACAACTAGACTTTATCTAAATAGAGGGTTTAATATACAATCAATATGTATGTATATGTACATCTAAATAGTTGATTAGTACATCGAAATAGCAGTCTAATTCTATTTCTTTTTTTCGATACATCACTGGATTTCGATCAACCCAAAATAATGGAAGGCCATTTCTTCTAACTCTTTCCTAAGTTTCTTAGAATTTTAGATATGGGTCCCGAGATCCATCGAAAGAATAAATGGAGGAAGAATAGTATGGGAATATACTATAGCAAAAGAAAACAAAACCAAGGAATTTTTTTTGATTTCCCATCCCAAGAAGTCATTGATTGAGCCATTAACAGATGATCTACGAAATTCTATGGTAACTTCTTCCGGTTTAGAGAAGAAGTAGATTAGTAAAATAAAGGGTACCCCACCCATTTTTCATGCTTAAACATGACGTGAGATGCGTCAAAAAAGCATAAAAAAATTTCTAAGAGTTAATGTGAAATTGGAAAACAAATTAAATGTGAAATGTACGATATGTGGTGGATTGCTCAGCGGAAGAAAGATCGAATTTTATTATGTGTAGAACCTCTTTGGACAACCACGAGTCATTTCCAGTAGAACGTCTGTTTCGTCGTAATCTAGTCGTAATCTATTAGCAGAACGACTTTTTATTAGAACAGTGAAAGTAAAGAAAGAAGGAAATAAATAAAGAAAAAAAGGCGGAATTGGTTTTTTCTCATTGTAGTATCCATAATTTTGGTAAGAGCTAGTTTATCAAAATTTAATATTTAGGAAGAATTCGGTTGGAAATTTTTTCCTATCATGCGTAGATTTTATTTTTGAAATACAACTAAATTCTAGTAATCATTCATTATTTGATCGAATGATCATTATTCATTATTGTAGTCCTGTATAATTTGGAAAGAGAAGCTTTGAAAATAAAGCTTCGCAAAACGATCAATTAAACAATTGATCCAATTCGATTACTCAATCGATTACTCAATCAATTAGTAGTATCCCTAGAGCCCACTCCTTCCCCATACTACGAGTGAAAGAGAAAATGTAAAGACTACCATTAAAGCAGCCCAAGCGAGACTTACTATATCCATGTGAATTATGTCTCCTATTTTTATGAATGAAGGAATTATTCCATTATTGATCAATAATCATAGTGGATTCAATAGCGCAGAGTCAAAATAGTATTTTGACTTAAGGCTATTGATGAATCAATTTAATGAATTCACTCGTAACAAATTCGTTATAGTATTTCTAGTCGAATTTTGAATTGGAAGGCATTAAGTACAAATGTGATACACACACCTTTTCCTTAAAAATAGCAAAGGAATGCTCCTAGCCTATCCTAATGGAACATGT